ATCGCCTCTATTAAAATCTAGAATTTTTATGTCCATTTCGTCTTTTTGGTCTCATTTAACATATAATAATAGTAAAAAACTTCTATCTATATGAAATATGGAACGGAACCCCTAGGAAAAATAAATGAGTTGGGCAATATTGGGGAAGAAAAGGACGTTTTTTTCTGTATAAAAAAAAGTAAATCTTTTTATTGGATGATTGTACATTTCAATATGTATTATCTTCTGTATTACAAATTACAATAAAATGAAGGAGTTTTTTCAATGAGAGATCTACAAACATACCTTTCTGTGGCACCGGTACTAAGTACTCTATGGTTCGTTTCTTTGGCAGGTTTATTGATAGAGATTAATCGTTTTTTCCCGGATGCGTTGACGTTCCCCTTTTTTTCATTCTAGTTATTTTATTGAAGTGGGAAGGAATAAAGAAGATTAGAGATAAAATGAAATAGCAGCCCCCCCTCTTTTCTCTTTTTTCCCTTTTTAGAATTAGAATAAGGGAGGAAAGAGAAAGAATAAAAGTGCAGTCAACGGCTGGGAGATTGGGGTTCAGGTTGGAATTAAATTAATATGAAATTTCTCTGTATTAAATTAATTATTAATATTAATTAAACTTCTATGGAAGTCGAATAGAAACTCTGGTTCTAGGGAAAGAGTATTATACAAGATACTTCTATGAAATACTGTATGACTGTACTGTGATTTGAAATATAGTTTAGAAATCTTTCTATCTTATTTCCTATTCCTATATTGGTTGTAGTGAAATCTTGCATAAGAAGATAGCAAGTTACAAATTCTATTTTTTTACTTCCTTTCTTCTTTTTCGTTTCGGATTGAAAGAGGAAGAGTTGAGTAAATGAAAAATCCAAAGGAGGTTCATGGCCAAGGGTAAAGATGTGCGAATACCGGTTCTTTTGGAATGTACCGCTTGTGTTCGAAACGGTGTTAATAAGGAATCAACGGGCATTTCCAGATATATTACTCAAAAGAACCGGCACAATACGCCTAATCGATTGGAGTTGCTAAAATTCTGTCCATATTGTAACAAACATACGATTCACGGGGAGATAAAGAAATAGATCGAAGCGAGTACCTGCGCTCTTATCTTACAAGGAAAGGGAAAAAATAACATTATATATATAATTTAACATAGTTAATTTTAACATAGTTAATAGTTAATTATAAACAAACTAACTAAATCCTATTTATTAGAGATACGGCTGAAGCTGAAATAGGATTTTAGGGATAAAACTAACCAAACTATGGATAAATCCAAGCGAACTTTTCTTAAATCCAAGCGATCTTTTCGTAGGCGGTTGCCCCCGATCCAATCGGGGGATCGAATTGATTATAAAAACATGAGTTTAATTAGTCGATTTATTAGTGAACAGGGAAAAATATTATCTAGACGAGTGAATAGATTGACCTTGAAACAACAACGATTAATTACTATTGCTATAAAACAAGCTCGTATTTTATCTTTGTTACCTTTTCTTAATAATGAGAAACAATTTGAAAGAACCGAGTCGACCACTAGAACTCCTAGTCTTAGAGCCAGAAAAAGATAGGTTTACTCTTTCTTCACTTGAATTCAAATCCCCATCCGAACTCAAAAGCAGATTGGTCTTTTGTTGGAAAAATCCAAGAATCCGAATTGAATTCTCGTGTCGTAAGAAAAAAAAAGAATAATCTGGGAAGAATAAATTTTTTTATTGAAAGTGTTGATTCATATTTATTTTGACTACTTTCTCATATTTTATCATATTCTATTCATTCATTTTTATTCGACCTTCCCGGAGTTCATTCTCCGGGCAACTCCGTTTAACCGGTGGATTCCTTCCAACTTACTTCTTTTATGATCTCATTGGAAATCATATAAAGACAATTCCTATTTGAGATAGCTATTTGTGCAAGTATTTTACGATTAAGAAGCAACTGTCTTTTGTACAGATCATTTATTAACCTACTATAACTATAGCATACCCCCCTTTCACGAATTGCTGCATTTATTCGAGTGATCCACAAACGACGAAAATTAATTTTTTGCTTATCCCTATCCCGATGAGCCGAAACCAAAGCTCTTATTTTTTGTTGAGTAATAGTTCGAGTAAGTCTTGAATGAGCCCCCCGAAAGCTTGATGCAAATAAACGAATTTTTGTTCTACGTCTCCGAGCGATATATCCCCGTCTAATTCTGGTCATTGAATAAATGAAACTTTAACGAATAACTAATAGATTTCCTTTCTTTCAGTTATTCTTTTGCCCCTTTCCTAGTATATTAATAACAAAACGGATTTTTCCAATGTATAAACTAAAAATTCCAATGGCTTTGGCTACTATAACCTTCCCAACCACGATTTTTTCTAGGCATTTCACCTCGAAATACGATATACTAGGTATTAAAAAAAAAAATAGCATGATAAATAAATAGTGGATTCCATCGTTTCTATGGTTACTTCTTAAACGGTGAGGTCTTCTCTATACACCGGAGCCTTTACTTCATTTAATCAATGTTATTGCTAACTTGTATAGTTCACATTCTTCGGCTCTACCCAGAAATTCTCCAGTAATAGGTCTTTCACAACGAGCTCTACCTATACAGTAACGGTATTTAATTATGAAAGTTGGCTGGGTAGCTGACCTTGTTAGTCCGTTCTTGCAAGAGGGGTCTATGTTAACTAAGATTTCCTCCGCTTAATGGATAACCATTTGCTACCAATGGAGAATTGCTTCTCATCTTAAATTGAGGTGAGTGGTTTTACACCAATAGAAACCATAAATTTCATACAAAATAAAAGGAATATGATCAATTATCTTTCTTTTTAGATAATAAAAAAGAAATGTAGTTCATTTTTCCGTTCTATCCTATTTGATCATTTTTATTTGAACATTGTTCTCTTTCCTTTGTTCTAGTTCATGATCTGAACGAGTCGCACATACACCCTAGTACATGTTCCTCGACGCTGAGGGCATCCCCGAAGCGCGGGGGATTTTGTGACATTTCTAATTGGCTGTCTTGTATTTCTAATAAGTTGTTTAATCGTTGGCATGTTGAATCATATACATAATGGGCTGGTTTAGATCGATCCTAACCGGATGATTATGAATTACTTTTATTCAATAGAATAGGAAATAAAAATCATTCATCATAGAATATTAAAATGAAACTCGGCAGGGTTAATTTGAAATTACGAATTGACGCGAAATCCAGGCTATTGTCATTCAACCGCTACAAGATCAACAATTCCATAAGCTTGGGCCTCTGTTGCTGACATAAAAACATCTCTTTCCATGTCTTCGGATACAACCCATAAGGGTTTGCCCGTTCTTTGTACATAAACCCTTGTCAGGGTTTCACGTAGTTTCAGCAGTTCTCCCACTTCCAGGATGAATTCTCCCGTTGCTACTTCAGAAAAAGAACCAGCAGGTTGATGGATCATTACCCTGATGATATAAGATAATAAAAGGTTTCTCTAGATGAGGGGAAGATAAAAGAAAGTAATAAAAGAATAACAAGAAAAAAAAAGATAGAATCGAACAACCGTACGGGCATTATGCATTGCATACGGCTCTACAATCAAATTGACCCTTACCTAAAAAAATAGGATCGATCAGACCCCGATAGGTAAATGATCAACTTACCACCCTTCCTTTCGGAGGAATTCAAAAATACTATGATGGCTCCGTTGCTTTCTATATTTATTATATTTTTTTGTCTGTGATTTGTCTGTTATTCAGCAATCCCAAAGTTGCTTTTTTGTTTGATCAAATAAACTAAGGAAAAAAGAATCTTGTTTTTTTTCGCTCTATACTCTCTAAAAAATATTCTTAAGAGACCTCTGGTGTGAAAAAAAGTTTGTGACGCTGAACTGGACTTCCGATAATAAAATAGGAAATACCTTTTTCTCATATTACTCTCTCGATACATAATCTAATCTAATGTTTCGAAAACAAAATTTCTTATATCGAATTCAAAGTGCCATGCTATTATTACTTAATATTCATATTTCATATGGCGAAGGCATAGTCTTCTTTTTTCTGTCAAATAAAAGCCTCATTGGCGCCAAGCGTGAGGGAATGCTAAACGTTTGGTAATTTCTCCTCCGACCAGGATAAAAGATCCCATTGAAGCGGCTGATCCCATGCATATTGTATGTACATCTGGTAGCACAAATTGCATAGTATCATAAAGAGCCACCCCCGGTATTACCCATCCGCCAGGAGAGTTTATAAACAAATACAGATCTTTAGTATCATCCTCGATACTAAGATATATCATAAGACCAATAAGTTGATTTGAGATCTCGCTATCAACCTCTTGACCTAAAAAAAGTAATCTTTCTCGATAAAGTCGGTTGATTAGGGTCAAATTGTATCCCCCAGGAACCGTACAGGCGCCTTTTGACGCATACGGTTCAAAAAAAAAGAGAATCAATGTGTAGATTCCAATACTTTTTCTTTTTTCATAGCAATAGCAATAACTTATATATAAGCAATAACTTATAATAAAAGGATTTTCTTTTATTTTTCACGAAACATGAGTTTGTGTTCCTTTCTTTATCCTTATATTTATTATATTTATAACGTATAATATAAAATAAACTTATCCAATTAACTTTTCATTGATGGATTGTTTCATCGAGATTCAATCCAAATCACGATGTCATTTTCTTGTTCTTAAATGGGCCTCTTTAATCTTTTTAGGTTTATGCTCTACTCCGGGTAAAGATCCGCCCGATTTTGATTTGCACATATAGTACAAATGCTCCCATTACCACTTCTTTTTGTTATCCCTTCTTTTTTTTTTTTCAATTCACGCATTCCGTAAAATAGTTGACGGCTTCATGCATATTACTCGATTGATTGATTAACATAAGAGTTTGAAATAACTTCTACTTACAAAAAAGGATTTTTTTAAGAATAGGAAATAGGAATCCTTTATGATATAGACTACTTGGTTTTTTTAAACGGAGCCTGGATACTTCAATGTAGTAGTCCAACTAAGCCAACCATAAATTCTTCTAATTTAGAATAGTAATAATAAATAATAATTCGAATCCCCCCCAAAAATGGATCTAATTGCACTTCACGCTCCAAATTTTTGATGATTCAATGAATCTTTCGTGGGCGAAACAGAGGATATCTCGATTGGGGAGAAAACGGGAAAATCCCATATGACCCAATATATCTGACAAGTCGCACTATATGTCAACCCAAGATGCATCTTCCTCTCCAGGACTTCGAAAAGGTACTTTTGGAACACCAATAGGCATTAAATGAAAGAAAAAAGAACTAAGTACTATATTTTACTTTGATGTGGAAACGTAACAAAGCCTTTATTATCTTTAGAATTAAATTATTGTACTTTATCCTACTCTAACTCTAATTTTATTCATAAAATTAGAAAAATTTATAAAGAAAGTAAGAAAAAAAAGGGAAAATTATTACGAATAGTGTCCTCTAATGATGAACAAGTATGGGCACATTCGCTCATAGAAAATGGCATTAACCTCCCCATTGCGTATTGGTACTTATCGAGTATAGAATAAATCTGCTTCTCTGTGTTCCTACGAACAAAACTGTTCCATTATTACCAACAGAATAGAACAAATATGAACCCTTACGTTGAAATAATCCACTAAATAGGGGGGTCCATAACATAGTCATAGTATAGTCTTTTCCAATGCAATAAAGTTACGTAGTGTCTTTTTTCTTTCATAAAGGGGTATTTCCATGGGTTTGCCTTGGTATCGTGTTCATACCGTTGTATTGAATGATCCCGGACGTTTGCTTTCTGTTCATATAATGCATACTGCTTTGGTTGCTGGTTGGGCCGGTTCGATGGCTCTGTATGAATTAGCGGTTTTTGATCCTTCTGACCCTGTTCTTGATCCAATGTGGAGACAGGGTATGTTCGTTATACCCTTCATGACTCGTTTAGGAATAACCAATTCATGGGGCGGTTGGAGTATCACGGGGGGGAGTGTAACGAATCCGGGTATTTGGAGTTATGAAGGTGTGGCTGGATCGCATATTTTCTTTTCTGGATTGTGCTTTTTGGCAGCTATTTGGCATTGGGTGTATTGGGATCTAGAAATATTTTGTGATGAACGTACAGGAAAACCTTCTTTGGATTTGCCAAAAATATTTGGAATACATTTATTTCTTGCAGGCGTGGCTTGCTTTGGTTTTGGTGCATTTCATGTAACAGGCTTGTATGGTCCTGGCATATGGGTATCCGATCCTTATGGGCTAACAGGAAAAGTACAATCTGTAAATCCAGCGTGGGGTGTGGAGGGTTTTGATCCTTTTGTTCCGGGAGGAATAGCCTCTCATCATATTGCAGCAGGGACTTTGGGCATATTAGCAGGCCTATTTCATCTTAGCGTTCGCCCGCCCCAACGTCTATACAAAGGATTGCGCATGGGCAATATTGAAACTGTCCTTTCCAGTAGTATCGCTGCTGTCTTTTTTGCAGCTTTTGTTGTTGCCGGAACTATGTGGTATGGTTCAGCGACTACCCCCATCGAATTATTTGGGCCTACTCGTTATCAATGGGATCAGGGGTACTTCCAACAAGAAATATATAGAAGGGTTAGCGCTGGATTAGCCGAAAATCAAAGTTTATCAGAAGCTTGGTCTAAAATTCCCGAAAAATTAGCCTTTTATGATTACATCGGAAATAATCCGGCAAAAGGGGGATTATTCAGGGCGGGCTCAATGGATAACGGGGATGGAATAGCAGTTGGATGGTTAGGACATCCTATCTTTAGAGATAAAGAAGGCCGTGAACTTTTTGTACGTCGTATGCCTACCTTTTTTGAAACATTTCCGGTCGTTTTGGTAGACGGAGACGGGATTGTTAGAGCTGATGTTCCTTTTCGAAGGGCAGAATCAAAGTATAGTGTCGAACAAGTAGGTGTAACTGTTGAGTTCTACGGTGGTGAACTCAATGGAGTCAGTTATAGTGATCCTGTTACTGTCAAAAAATATGCTAGGCGCGCTCAATTGGGAGAAATTTTTGAATTAGATCGTGCTACTTTGAAATCCGATGGTGTTTTTCGTAGCAGTCCAAGGGGTTGGTTTACTTTTGGACATGCTTCATTTGCTTTGCTCTTCTTCTTCGGACACATTTGGCATGGTGCTCGAACTTTGTTTAGAGACGTTTTTGCTGGTATTGACCCAGATTTGGATGCTCAAGTAGAATTTGGAGCATTCCAAAAACTTGGAGATCCAACTACAAGAAGACAAGCAATCTGATACAACATTTCTTTCTTTCGAATCTATTTTCTTTTTATGATTTGATGTTGATATAGGGTACCATAGAAATCTTGATTTGAATCGTCATTTTTTTTTGTTACTCTTGCTCTTTCTTTATCCGGGATATGATCCCCCCAAAATAAACAAAAAATAAACAGGTATGGAAGCTATAATTGTAAACCACGATCGAATCTATGGAAGCATTGGTTTATACATTCCTCTTAGTCTCGACTCTAGGGA